TATACACCCCCTGCAAAATTACCCAACAAAATAAGCACTCCTCCAACAACATTAAACACAGAAATTACAACAACAGCCTTCTTTCTTGCGGCAATATCCAACTCACCCCTATTATTCTTAAAAGAAATTAAGAAAAAAGAAAAAAATAAACTTAAATAATAAAAAAGACTCATAAGAGACCCTAAAATAAGCAAAAATAAAATAAATGAAAAAGGCCCACCACTACCAACAAATACCACTAACCACTTGGAAACAAAACCAAGAAGCGGAGGTAATCCAGAAAGGGAAAGCAATAGTACCATAATCACTAACTGATAAACCTTAAAATGTTTCAATCTACTTACATTTTTCATTGCCCTAGAGTCTTTTAGCCATAAGCTTACAAACAATGAAGAAGTAATACACAAGTAGATAAATAAATATAGCTTTATACACCACTCTCTGTGTATTATAGCAAAAACCATTCATCCTAAATGACCAATAGAAGAATAAGCAAGGAGCGCCCGAATTTGAGTTTGATTCAGCCCACCAATACCACCTACTAAGGCCCTCCCAGCTCTTATCACACAAAGCAATACAAGTAACTCACTCGCCTCACTGAGCTCACATAAAGAAAGAAGTAAAAATAATGGAGCTAACTTCTGTCAAGTCGCCAGTAACATGCACGAAACTCAAGACAAACCAGCCATTACCCTAGGCACCCAATAATGAAAAGGAAACACTCCTAACTTGACTGACAACCCCCTCACCAAAATACAAAGACCCAAAGTACCACCTAGCCTTCTAGAAATCATATCCCATCTGAAGGAAGTTCTAAACCCTAAGAGACTCCCAAAAATCAATAAACCAGAGCCTAGCGCCTGAATAATAAAATACTTAACAGCAGATTCTCTCTCCGAAATTTTTTTTTGATAAATTAGCATCGGCAAAAATCCAATTAAGTTCATTTCCAGCCCTGCTCAGACTCCCAACCAATGTACAGAAGATAAGGACAACAAGGTCCCGAATCCCATAACGGACAAAAACATTAACCCAAATGGAAGGCTTGAAAACATAAGAAGAGGGATATAATCGAATTACCCGAAGCAAAGTTAGCAGCCCTGCTTCACTCCAAGTCTCTTCTACCTACCAGCACGCCTACTACTGAGCTCAATCTAAAGACCCCTCATTTCACTCATGGAAGAGACCAACGATCAAAATCAACAAAAAGATAAACAAACCTAGGATCAAACTTTCTGATATCTCCCCACCAACTCTAACCAAAATTGGAAAGAGCAGCACAATCTCGATATCAAAAATCAAAAAAATAATTGCCAACAGAAAAAAACGAAGAGAGAAAGGCAGACGAGCAGATTTAACCGGATCGAAACCACACTCAAATGGCGATCTCTTCTCCCGATCTTCATTTGCCCGTTTAGATAAAACCCAACCCAACAATATCACTACGACAGAAATGACTAAAGCTAAAACACTTCTATAGAAACTACTCATCATTATTATAGCACTAGAGATATTTCCTAATCCCATATTAATCAACATCAATGATTTCCGTTCATCCGGCGTAGTACTACGTAGTCCTAAAAGTACCTAAATGAGTAGGTATATTTACTACAATCTCCTAATTAACAGCTAGGCGCCTCTCTTTGGCTTTCATTTACTAAAAGTATATTAAAAATATAGAAAGGGACTCTCACCCCTAAAGTCTGGTCCGAAGCCAGATGCAAATTTCTCGCTTCCCATACTCCCCCTAAAAATTTGGCCCATTGACCTGAAAGCCAAGAGACTTATTATCTGAATGCAAGTCAGATCTTTTAATTTAAAGTATCAAGTCGCCATCTCCTAGGAGCATTCTTATCCATGCTGTTTCTAGATTAAAAATCTAGCACTTCTAACTCAGTCACCTAGGATAATACTTTCCACTATTTATTTAAAGCTCTTAACACCCTCACCAATAAATAGATAGATATAAGAAAAGCCAAACCACGTCAACAAAATGTCAATATCATGCAGCTGCCTCGAACCCGAAATGGTGTCCAGTAGAGAAGTGCTGAAGCCAAACTCGAACTAAACAGACCAATAGAAAGGTCCTTCCAATAAGTACATGCAAACCATGAAACCCAGTCGCCACGAAGAAGCTAGAACCATATGCACCATCTGCAATAGTAAATGAAGCTTCATAGTACTCACCAGCCTGCAAGAAGGTAAAATAAACCCCCAAAGCTACAGTCGCAATTAGACCCTGCAGCCCACCTGGTCCATCCCCCTCTATCAACCTGTGATGGGCCCACGTTACAGTCACCCCAGAGGCCAACAGCACCCCAGTATTAAGTAAGGGAACTTCAAATGGATTTAATGGTACAATCCCTGCAGGAGGTCAGCACGATCCCAATTCTGTCCTAGGAGCCAACCTTCTATGAAAATATGCCCAGAAGAAAGCAAAGAAAAAACAGACCTCTGAAACGATAAAGAGAATTATCCCCCAACGAAGCCCCTTTGAAACTTTAATACTATGATACCCCTGAAAAGTAGCCTCACGGATTACGTCTCGTCACCACTGAATTATAGTGATTCCAATTAATAAAAGACCTATTCCAGCTCTCACAAACCCATAACCATGGAACCATCCAGCTAGTCCCGAGGTTAAAAAAAGAGCACCCATTGAACCCGTTAACGGTCATGGTCTAAACTCAACTAAATGAAACGGATTTCGCGCCATGTCATAATACTTACTTGATTACTTAAAAACCAATAAAACTATTAATTAATATACTATCTTAATCGATCACTTTTGCCCAAAAAGTGATCGATTATTAGTTCGTTAGTAAAAACAGCATTGATATTTTTTACGATATTTTTTACCTTGAAACAAACCTGTTACCTTAGCATCTTCAGTGCTATGCTCTTATTTAAGCTATCAAAGTTAGTGCATAAGTATTTGAGAGAGGGATAGGATCCCTAGTAAAGAAAGTATTACAAAAAAATTAAAGGATTTTATTTGCACTTTTTGATTTATTAGGGAAAAGTTTGAGGCTATAATAAAAGCTCCCTGTCCTCCTACTATTTCAAGTCATCCTATGTCAATTGATTTTATTATACTTGTTCCAACCTTCATGGATAACCTTGTGAGAGGCTGGGCTGAGATCGGTGTAAGAAATCATATAGTTGAAAAAAAGAATTTTGTTTTGCTTATTTCTTTTTGTTCTCGATTATCATCCCATAAAATAAATGCGAAAAAGAGTCCTGAAAGAATTACTAACCTTGTAAGTATTTTTAGATGAAATGGCAAAATAAAAAGACAAGAAGAAAAGGGAATAAAAACTAACTGAAAAAATAGCCCACTTGATACGGCTGCTAATGTTAATACTGTAATGGCTGAGTTTACATAAAAATCTATATCTTCTTTAGCATGATAGCCTATCCCTTTTATTGGTCTTCATAAACATGAGGCTGAAAGTCGTATTGAATAAGCTCTAGTTATGCCTGTAGCTAAAAAGATTAATAGGACTATAACAAAACTAAGTGGACTGCTAAGAGACAACTCTAAAATAAGATCTTTTGAATAAAAACCACTTAAAAACGGTGCTCCACACAAAGATAAATTAGCAATATTTATACAAGTTACTGTGAGAGGAAGCTGTGAGTATAAGGACCCTATATACCGAATGTCCTGATTATTAGCTCTATTATGAATGATTATACCGGCACATAAAAATAGTAAAGCCTTAAATAACGCATGTGTGTATAAGTGAAAAAGGGCTAGGAAAGGCATCCCTATCGCCAGTCTTATTATTATTACACCTAATTGTCTAAGTGTAGAGAGAGCAATAATTTTTTTTAAATCATTTTCACAATTTGCTCCAATTCCTGCTATTAAAAGTGTTAAAACTGAGATAAACAATATTCCTGTTTTAAATCCATTAAATGATTCTAGGAAAGGAAAAAAACGAATTAATAAATAGACCCCAGCTGTTACTAGAGTAGAAGAGTGAACCAAGGCTGATACTGGTGTCGGAGCAGCTATTGCTGCAGGTAACCATCTTGAAAACGGGATTTGAGCTCTTTTAGTTATCGCTGCAATTGTAACAGTAACACAGAGTAATGCTCTAAGATGAAAGTCCCAAATAGAGAGGATTAATCAGTGACCTTGAAGAACTATAATACCAATAGAAATAAGAATTATTACATCACCAATTCGATTAGCTAATACAGTAATTATTCCAGCACCTAATGATTTTATGTTTTGATAATAAATAACAAGAGCGAATGATACAATACCTAATCCATCTCAACCTAATAACAATGCTGGTAGTCTAGGGATAAAAACTAAGAGGTTTATAGATAAAACGAATAATATAACCAGTCAGGTGAATCGCTTTAAAAAAGGATCATGTGACATATAGCTAGAAGAAAAAAGCATTACACAGCCTGAAATTAAACAAACAATATTTCTAAACCTTAGACTAATTGAATCTAAAATAAAAATAAATGTTAAACTGGAAGATCTTACTTGCAAAATTAATCATTCTAACATAATACTATTAGAATTAAGAAAAAAAGTTAAGGTTACTGGAAATAAGATAATCCTATACAAGATTAGAAAAATTGAACTAATTGAAGAAGCTTTTAGATTATTCATGGTTAAGTAGGAACAGTTCCTTTCTTCAAATCCACAGGCTGATATTTTATTAATAAACTAACTTAACTTAGATTCACACTGATAAAAGATCACTTTTCAAAATTAGTAAGTTGGCTGGTGCTCAATGTAAAAACAGAACTAGAAACCTAGGAGATTTAACTAAACCAAATGGCTTAATAAACTTAGGGCTCCCTCCATGGTGGATAGTAGTAAAAAGGTACATACTATAAAGAGCAGAAAGAAAACTTATAAAAGCTAATGGAACTAAGAAATAGAAGGAAGAAAAAATCACGGCTGGAAAAATCATAATTTCTCCCAATAGGTTAATTCTAGGAGGAGCAGCTATATTAATAATGCAAAAGAAAAACCATCACATGGCTATTGCAGGTAAAAATATTAATATTCCTTTATTTAACATAAGACTTCGTGTGTGGCTTTTTTCGTACGTATAATTAGCTAATGCAAATAGGGCAGAAGAACAAAATCCGTGGGATAACATTAAAACTAAAGCTCCGCCTCAGCCTCAGGAACTATTAGAGAAAGCTCCTGCTAATATTAAGGACATGTGACCAATTGACGAGTAAGCAATTAATGATTTTAAGTCTACTTGCCGAAAACAAATAATTCTGGTAATTATACCTCCCCATATTGCAATCGAAAACAAAATTGTAGACCTATATAATGGGATGAAATTAAAATATTGAAAAAATCGCAAAATTCCATATCCTCCTAGTTTCAATAAGATAGCAGCTAAAACTATTGATCCTGCTACCGGTGCTTCTACGTGAGCTTTAGGTAGCCATAGATGAACCGAGAATATTGGTAGTTTTACTAAAAATGCTGCAAAAACGAAAACACTTAACATGCTTCATTGTCATATGTTTTCCGGCCTAATTGCATATAAGCGTAAGGTTCTTCTGAATAACATTTCACTGCAAAAAATTTTATGGCTAGCTCAAAGGATACAAAATAAAAGAGGAAGAGACGCTGCTACAGTATAAATTATTATATACATACCTGCCTGAAGTCGTTCTGGTTGATATCCTCACCCTAAAATCAATGCTAAAGTTGGAATTAACGATGCTTCAAACATAAAGTAAAATAGTAATCTGTTTGAACAAATAAAAGTTAGCATTAAAATTAAATTTATAGTGGTAATCACTCAAGAGAAAACAGTATCATTATTTTTGCTCAACTTAACTGAACTTTGTCTGGCAAGTATTATTATTAATGAAATTCACAAAGTTAGTGAAATGAGAGCGAGGGATATAGAATCGTATCTTATTAAAGGTCCTGCTTTCTCGTAGGAAAAAAATGGATTGAATAAGTGTACTAGAGAAAGCAGTCTCAATAAAGCCAGAGATCATAACTTTAAGTATCAAGATCAATTTTTACTAGCAAATAAAAAAGCCAATAATACAAAAAAATTTGAGAGTAAGATACCTAACATTTATGTATAGAAAATCTAGAAACGTAGTCATTACCTTCAGCTCGGATAATTGCTACCAAAATAGCTAATCCTAAACTAGCTTCACAGGCTCCTAAAGTAATTAAAATAAGAGAAGTTTCTCCTATCAATGAAATATTTCTAGACATAGAAAATATTAGGACGAACAACCTTATTGTTATAGCTTCTAATCTTAATAAAATTCTTAAAAGATGTTTATATTGCAAAGAAAGGGTTAGTATGGAGATTAATACCCCGAAGACTCTTAATATAGTTAGGTGAAATGTTCTCATTTCTTATCTATTAATTGAGTTGCAACGATAGCTTAACTTAAAGCGTTGGTCTTGTAAGCCAAGGACGAATATAAACATTCTCGTTGCTATAAACTATTAGGTTGTGAAGCGAATCGAACACTTTTAACTTGTTTTCAAGACAAGCTGCCCCCAGGGAACAACCGATGTTTACGTTTAATAATCTAAAATATTATCTCATATCTTCTGGATTAAAGGATTTAAAATAAAATACATAAAATATAATCCAGTAAAAATTTGTCCGATCTGCTCATATGGAGTTTCAACAGGACACCTTCCAATTCATGTCAGCACAAAAAAAATCCCAATATATGATCAGAATAGGACTTGATTTACCGGATAATATGCTATAGATCGGAATTTAGCTTGATGTGAAAATGGCAAAATGAATAAGACCAAAATAGAACCGACAAGTCCAACAACTCCTCCTAGTTTATTAGGAATTGATCGAAGAATCGCATAAGCGAATAAAAAATACCATTCCGGCTGGATGTGAACTGGAGTTACTAATGGATTAGCTGGGATAAAGTTTTCAGGGTCAGTTAGAAGCTGAGGCGAAAATAGAGCTAACATTGAGAGAAGAGAAATTACCACCAAGAATCCAACCAAGTCCTTAAATGTGTAATATGAATGAAATGGAATCTTTTCACCATCACTATTTAACCCTAACGGATTATTAGAACCAGTTTCGTGTAAGAATAATATGTGTAAAATTGCCAGACCAGCAATGGCAAATGGAAGGAGAAAATGCAGAGCGAAAAATCGAGTTAATGTTGCATTGTCAACTGCAAATCCACCTCATACCCATTCTACCAATATTTTTCCAATAAAACGGAAAGCAGACAAGAGATTAGTAATTACAGTTGCACCTCAGAAAGATATCTGACCTCATGGAAGTACATAACCTAAAAACGCCGTAGCCATAGTAAGGAAGAGTAAAATAACACCAATATTTCAAGTATGAAGCTGGAGATATGAACCATAATATATTCCACGCCCAATATGTAAATAAATACAGATGAAAAACCAAGAGGCCCCATTAGCATGCAGAGCTCGAAGAAGCCAACCATAAGTAACATCTCGACTAATGTGAATTACAGACCTAAAGGCCAGATCTACATGTGCCGTGTAATGTATAGCAAGAAAGAGGCCAGTCGCAATTTGAATCACTAAACACAGGCCCAATAGGGATCCAAAGTTTCACCAAATAGACAAATTCGATGGGGCAGGCAAATCCACAAAGGCCCCGTTTACAACTTTTAAAACTGGATGAACTTTTCGTAAAGGTCTTCGCATACAGATACCGACTATACCCTGAACGGGCGAAGGGACGCCTGTTGATAATAGCAAATCTTTGCCACTACAATTAAGTTAATCAGTAAAACTACCCCTAACCCAATCAAAATTGAAATTATATAAGGAGAAATCAGCTCAACTCCATATATCTTTAGATGTATAAGTTTTCTAGATGAGAACTCAAACCTAAGATATGAAGAATCCTTAAAAAAATAAAAATAGAAAAATATAAATAGGAAAGGAAAAAACATAATAAGACTTAAAAGAGGAGTAAGCTTCCCAAACAAAACATTGGGAGATAAAGCAGCGACATATGCAAATATAACCAACAGCCCTCCAACATAAATCAAAAACAAAATATATCCATATCAAGCAGAAATGGTTATACCACTAACTAGACACATAAACAATGTTGAAACTATAACAACTAGACCTAGACTTAACGGCTGCCTTATTATGGGAAGAATAAGTAAAGTAGAAAAAGTCAAGCTAATAATAAGTAATCTGCTCATTCAAGATGCAGGTATTCACCTGATTTTTAGCTTCCAATGCAAATGTTTTGTTTAAACTACAATCCTGACTACTAGTAGAACAAATTAAAACCTAAAAGTGAAACGACCATCAACGAGCACAAGGCAACTGGTAAAAAAGCCTTTCAAGTTAGTCCTATCAAAAGGTCGTAACGAAACCGAGGATAGCTCCCACGCACCCAAATAAAAGCAAAAGCAAAAAAAAGAACTTTAAACATAAAACCCAAATCCCTCTCAACAACAATGAAAGACCTTCCTCCAAAAAACAGGAGAGATGAAAACAACCTTATAACCAAAATATTAGCATACTCAGCCAAAAAAATTAGTGCAAAACCAGCAGCCCCATACTCGATATTAAAACCAGACACGAGCTCAGACTCTCCCTCAGCAAAATCAAATGGAGCTCGGTTTGTCTCTGCAATACAAGTCGTAAATCAAATTAAAGAAATAGGAAGCATAAGAAATCTAAACCACATTACCTCCTGAGCCTCCTTGATCTCAACGAAATTAAATCTTCCAACCAAAAATAATGGAAACAACAAAATTAAAGCCATACTCACTTCATAAGAAATTGTTTGTGCAATAGCACGAAGCCTCCCCAAAAGAGCATACTTAGAATTAGATGCCCACCCCGCCAAAAGGGTTCCATAAACGTTCATACCCGATACACACAGAAAAAATAAGATCCCGCACTTAAAATAAGATAAAGAGTAAAGACTAGGATAAAGTTGTCACAACAACAAAGCCAGAATAAAACTAAATACCGGAGCCACAAAGTATAAAGAACGATTAGCCCTTGTTGGCTTCGCAATCTCCTTCGTCAACAGCTTAGCAGCATCTGCAATTGGCTGTGGCAAACCTATAATCCCCACCTTATTAGGCCCCTTCCGTAACTGGATATAGCTCAACCCTTTACGCTCTAACAAAGTAAAAAAAGCGACCGCTAGTAAAATACACACATAAGTAAATAAACAAGAAATAATCGTTAAATACATTATAAAGGAAAGAATTTTCATCTTCATTTTTAGGGCTTAAACCTAATGCACTTAGTCTGCCACCTCTATAGCAAACTTACCTATCAAATAAAGGGATTTAACCTATGTCTATTGATCCTAAATCAATCGCATAATTCTTTGCTAATTTGATTTTAAAGTTAAATTATACTTAATCTATTTAAAACATTTTATACGTTACATCGGTCCTTTCGTACTAAACGCAACCAAGGAATATAAAGATAGAAACTGACCTGGCTCACGCCGGTCTGAACTCAGATCACGTAGAATTTTAATGGTCGAACAGACCAACCCTTAAAGACTTCTGCATCTTTAGGATATTCTGGTCCAACATCGAGGTCACAAACCTTTTTTTCGATATGGGCTCTTAAAAAAGATAATGCTGTTATCCCTACGGTAACTAATTCCTTTGATCAAAAACTTTGGATCAACACTAGTAAGAATTAATAAATTAAAGGAAGCTTTAACTGCTCCTCAGTTGCCCCAACCAAAGTATTTAATAGCCTTTCTTTTAACTATATTGATTTGTCTTAAGTCTATTAATTTTTCTGAAGCTCGATAGGGTCTTCTTGTCTATTAATTTTATCTGGACTTTTTCATCCAGAAATAAAATTCTAAATAATCTAAAGGAGACAGGTATATTCTTGTCAAACCATTCATTCCAGCCTTCAATTATAAGGCAAATGATTATGCTACCTTTGCACGGTCAGAGTACCGCGGCCGTTTAAAACTCACTGGGCAGGTCCGACTTCGCATTTTAGACACTACGCGAAGCCATGTTTTTGATAAACAGGCAGAATATGTATTTGCCGAGTTCCTTCTTATGATTTCATCCTAGAATACTCTACAAAGATCTAAATTTTAATCTGTTAGCCATAATAATAACTAGCTCAATACTCATCTTAACATAAAATCATCTTAAGACAAAGTTAATAAGATTTCTTTCCTACTTTTGCTAAGCAAATAAATCATATTGACAACTAAGAAATGAATTATAACAAAGTCCCAAATTTAATAGCCATCACTAAGCTTATATTTCAAAAAAAATTAAATGCAAAGTCCCAATCTTAATTCTCGAGCTTATCCTCAAAAATCTAAGCAAACCAGCATAAATACCATAAAAATCTTATTTATGACACTAAACCATGGCTTGAAGCACTAATATGCCTTTAAGAAAGAACTAGCTATCACCTAATGCGAATAAAATTTCATATCTATCTTTACTTCTTGAGAGGTTTTTGCCACAACCAACCCATTAATAATCTATAAAATAGAGTAAAGATAGCTCATTAGATTTCGAGACTCCCCATACAGAGGCTAATCTAGTTAAGCCATGATGCAAAAGGTACAAATATTAATTATTTCTAATCATTAGCTTTGCGACTTCCTTCACAGTACTATACTCATGCAGAAAATATTAAACTTCAATCACCCTTACTAAATCTAGTAATGTTTTGTTTCTCTATACAGTAAATTAACTTCACACTCTTCAGCTGCCGACACTAAACTTAAAGACGATTTATCACTTAAATATATTTTCAGTGTAAATGAAATGTATTTTTTATACTACATCTTTCAGCCTAGGAACAATTTCCATTACCCCTACTATGTTACGACTTATCTCATTTTTCAACGAGAGCGACGGGCGATGTGTGCACGTTTCAGAGCCGAATTCATTTTATTTCTATAATCAAAATTACTTTCAAGTCCTCCTTCAAGACACTCAATTTCAAGTGTTTTTCCATACTTACAAATATGTAATTGTAACCCATCCTCACCCTCTTATTAGCTGCACCTTGATCTGACGTCTTAACTAAAAGTTCTCGAGCTAACTGCTATATTTTTAGAAGTTACCTGACGACGACGGTATACAGGCTGATTTACCACAGAAGGTTAGGTCTAGCGTGGATTGTCGATTACGAGACAGGTTCCCCTGAGGGGTCTAAAACACCGCCAAGCCCTTTGAGTTTTAAACTTTTTATTCGTAGTACTCTGGTAAGCTTAAACTATATTTACAACTAAGAATAGTGGGGTATCCAATCCCAGTTTCCCTCAAAGCTATCACAGATTCAGCACCATAAACAAACCATATCAGGCGTAACTTTTAGTATTTAGATTTTACTCCTATACTAAAGGTCTAATGATCCACCCATTCTGCTTAACTGTCTTTTTACCGTCAAAGAATGACTAAATTTCTTGGTTTAACCGCGGATGCTGGCACCAAATTAACCAAATTTTATTTACTAAACTAATACAAGCTCTCGCTCTTTTTTAATCTCCAACACTGGTGTTAGTGGGCATTTCAGGACATCATGTCTGCTATAACATCCTAGAAGGCTGCGTCTTTAAAACTTTATGTTAACATCTCAACACCTTCCTTCCTACTCACCTCTTTCCAAAAAAGCCATGTGTATCCTTTAGCATACGCCATACCTGTAAATCAGAGCCAAGTTTTAGAATTCAACCCTTCTGCCACTTGCTTACCAACCGTTCTGTGTTTTCCTAGTAACCCAATTATATTTATAAAAGTTCTTGAAGTGTTAATGCACATCAGGTTTTCATCCTGGAAGTATAGAAGAATCTATCTAGAACAAATCTTTTGAGTATGACTAGTACATTTGCCTTCCAAGCAAAAAGTTTAAATAATTTTAAAAAAGATACCTACGGCTATAGCTTATCTAGCGGTGTTAGGGCACTGAGAATTTTGATTTCTTAAGAGAGGTTCACAACCTCCTGATAAGGTCTTAAGTTATTAAAACTACAGGCCTTCAAAGCCTGAAATAAAGAAGATTCTTTAGTCCTTGCCTCACTGTAGTTTATATAAAAACGTCGACTTGCAAAATCGAAAAAGGACGAACATCTCAGTGTGTTTTGTTTGGTGGCTGAGTTAGAAGCGGTAGACTGTAGATCTATTAACGGAATTAAGTTTCCCCAACAAATCAGCTACTGTAAAATAAGCTAAACAACAAGCTTTTGGGTTCATACCCCAAATATGAATGGATATTCTTTTACAATAATAATATTAATTTTAAGTGTTAAATATAAAGTATTAATGTGGATGCTCGTCTGAGTAGAGAGTAATCAACAGACAAAAAATGTAAGCCTGAATAAGACTAATACCAAACTCGAACACCGTATATAAAACCTGAATTATCAGTAACAAAAAAATTGAGAAAAAAGATGAAACAAATAACCCTGCTGTTAAGTAGTTCCCAATCAAGGTTAAAACAATATGTCCTGCTCTTATATTAGCTGTTAGCCGTACAGAAAGAGTAATAGGCCGAACCATAATTCTTACAGTTTCAATCAACACAAGAAATGGATTTAAAGGAGCAGGTGCTCCTATAGGTAAAAGCCCCGCAACAACCGACCCAGGGTTGTAAGCCACAGCCGAGATAATTAAAGACAACCATAATGGTAACCCTAAAGTTAGTGAAACAGCCAGATGTCTAGTTGTCCTAAAAACATAAGGAATAAGGCCAGATATATTTATCAAAATCAAAAACAAAAACAAACCAGTAATCAGATTAATAAAGCCCCCCATATTTAACCCAAAAGAACGAAATACCTGAGAAGAAGCAGTATCCTTAAAAGAATTGATAAAAGAATTTCAGCGGGGATGAACTATTCAGAATGAAGATCTAAAAAGAACAATTATAATTAGGGAAAAAAGCCACATTAAAATGTATAACGACATAAAAACCTGATTGCTATCATCAAATGAAGAAAAAATATCAACAAGCATTCTTAACCACTATCAATTTCACTTATTTTCCTTTCTCAACCCCGCGCTTCTTAAGCTTTTTCCAGAAAACATAGCCTTTCTAGACCATCAAATAATGATCGAAACACTCAAAACAGACACTCAAAATAGGATAAATAACAAAATTCAATTTAAAGGAGATAACTGAGGCATTAAGAGATACTAGCTTCCTAGCAACGTAAGACTGACAATCTTATATTATAATTTAACTAATCCCTCTTAATCAGACACATTAATAACCCACTCCATAAAGTTAGCTAAAGGAATAGCTTCCACCACAATAGGCATAAAAGAGTGATTAGCTCCACAAATTTCCGAACATTGTCCATAAAATACGCCAGGATGCTTAATAAAGAATCCTAACTGATTTAAGCGGCCTGGAATTGCATCCACTTTCACCCCCAAAGAAGGTACAGTTCACGAATGAATTACATCCGCAGAAGTTACTAGAACTCGAATATCTGTTTGAGTAGGTAATACAACCCGGTGATCCACCTCAAGCAACCGAAAGTCCCCAACCTCAAGCTCATTAGTGGGAATTATATATGAATCAAACTCAATATTTGAGAAATCTGAATACTCATAACTCCAATATCACTGATGACCAATCCTTTTAACCGTCAACCTGCAATCACTAATCTCATCAAGTAGATACAATAGCCGTAATGACGGAAGAGCTAAAAATACTAAGATAATTGCAGGTACAATAGTCCAGATAGTCTCAATTTCCTGACCTTCTACTAACGAACGACAAGTATATCTCCCTAATATAAGCGAAACGGCTGCATATCCAACTAGGCTAATAATCATTACCAAAATTATTATCGCATGATCATGAAAAAAAATTATTTCTTCTATAAGTGCTGATGCCGCATCTTGAAATCCTAACTGTCCTCATAGACTCATAAGATATATTAATACATATATTTACATACTCTCACGTACATACCACCGGTTCTATAACTATTTTAAACAGATCAGCAAACAAATATAAACACACCTATGCCTACTCTGAAACTACCCTGTAACAAGCTTAACTATCCTAAATAACTAGCTAGCACTATGAGATCTTACACAAGCACCAGTCTCAGCTCTGTTATGGAAATCAGCAGGAAGGATATTATCTCACTCCAAAGCTGTTCTCAAATGAGTTCTTCAGACAACACTCCGCTGTGAAACTAACGCTTCCCACACGATAACCATAAAATATAAAACAGCTACAAAAGAAATTATCGATCCGATTGACGACACAACATTTCACTTCGTATAGCAGTCCGGATAGTCTGAATACCGCCGAGGCATCCCACTTAACCCTAAAAAGTGCTGAGGGAAGAAAGTCACATTCACCCCAATAAATATAATATAAAAATGTGCTTTAGTTCACCGTCTATGCAATGTAACTCCACTCAATAGTGGAAACCAGTAATTAAAAGCACCAAATAGTGCAAAAACTGCTCCCATCGACAATACGTAATGGAAGTGCGCAACCACATAATAAGTATCATGTAACATAATATCTAACGATGAATTTGATAACACAATACCGGTCAACCCACCAACAGTAAATAAGAAAATAAAACCCAAGCCTCAAAGCATAGGGGTTTCATACTTAATCTTGGCTCCGTGAATAGTAGCAAGCCACCTAAATACCTTAATTCCTGTGGGAACAGCAATAATCATAGTAGCAGCCGTAAAGTATGCACGCGTATCAACATCCATCCCAACCGTAAACATATGATGAGCCCACACAATAAAACCTAAGACACCAATAGCAAGCATCGCATAAATTATCCCTAAAGTCCCAAAAGTTTCCTTCTTTGCCGAATAATGTCTAACAATATGAGAAATTATACCAAAGCCTGGTAAAATAAGAATATACACTTCCGGGTGCCCAAAGAATCAAAACAGATGTTGATACAAAATAGGATCACCACCTCCTGCAGGATCAAAGAAAGCGGTATTAAAATTTCGATCAGTAAGAAGCATAGTAATAGCTCCAGCTAACACCGGTAGAGATAAAAGAAGCAAAATAGCTGTAATCTTTACTGATCACACAAATAATGAAAGGCGTTCGAACTTCATTCCTTGTCATCGTATATTAATGATTGTAGTAATAAAGTTCACCGCCCCCAAAATAGACGACACCCCGGCAAGATGTAAAGAAAAAATTGCCAGATCCACTGACCCACCTGCATGAGCCAAATTTCCAGCCAAAGGTGGATACACAGTTCATCCAGTACCTACCCCGCTCTCGACAGCGGCCGAGGATAAAAGCAGTAAGAGTGCAGGAGGAAGAAGTCAGAAACTTATGTTGTTTAATCGTGGAAACACCATATCTGGAGCCCCCAACATCAAGGGCACCAACCAATTCCCAAAACCCCCGATTATCATAGGCATCACCAAGAAAAAAATTATAACAAAAGCATGAGCTGTTACAATTACATTATATAGCTGATCATCCCCTAAGAGGGCACCAGGCTGACCAAGCTCGGCACGAATTAACAGCCTCAACGCAGTCCCAACCAGCCCCGATCACATTCCAAATAAAATATATAATGTCCCAATATCTTTATGGTTTGTAGAAAATAGCCATCGCAT